GTTTGATCTGCCGCTGTTAGAACACCACAATCTTCGTCCTTTTGGGGTTAATGCTCTCAATGGTGAATCGATCATTCGATATCCTTTGACTTATGAGAGGACGGAATGGAAGAAAAGTAATGAAACCCGCGATGGCTACTGAATAACCTCCTTTTACTTTCTCAATAATAAAGCCTTTGACCTTTGTATTCGTTCGCCAAATCTTGTTCAGTTCCATCCAAGCTCGGTTTTGTCTGAATCTTCGTGGAAGAAGAAGAAGCGGTTCACCAGCCATTACATCTGTGGATCCCACCAAATCATTAAACCTGGCGGCTGCTCGCTCTTTGATCAGTGATTCACCGGCCACTAGATCCAGGGATCCCACCTTATTCTCAAACCTGGTTTCTCGGTTGATTGGCACTCCTGTAGGCTCATCTTGCATACAAATTCTGGGGGTCCCAGGTCCTGCATCCACCAAGAACATTTCTTCCCTTAAGCGTAAAACTTCAGATTGTAAGGCGTTTCCACTACATAAGAAAAAACTGGAATTAGATCTTGGAAATGATCGACTCAAATAGATGCTCATCATAAGCTTTTTATATCCCCCTCTTCCTATTGATCAGAAGCATCCAGCAGCGCCACGCCGGTTTAGAATTCGATTCTAAGGGCTAAGGCTCTCTTTATCAGTCGTAACACTAACGCACTCCTCTATCCATCTATCAAGAAGCCCTGGAGAGTTTCCCGCCCAACTCCACAAACTCCCATTACCTCGGTTCCAGTCTTGGAGACCTACATATCGACCGGGGGCCTCTCCAGTCTTATTCTTCCGATTAACTTTTATTACTTTTTTTTTTTGATGATAATCGTCGGCTCTTTGAAATAAAAAACAAAAACCGTAATAATGAAGATTATAAATACAATTAAAACCACTAGATAAAACTTTTATATTTCCGGACTTCATCTTTCCGGAAAAAAAAAAGTTCCAATTTTTCTGATCAATTCCATTTTCGGAATACGGATGAGATCAAAAAGGCCATCATTGGGGCAAACAATGCAATAGCTTCGGTTAGAGCAAAGCCCAAAATGGCATAACCAAATGATTGTTTAGCCAATGATGGATTTCGCGCCACGGAATGAATCAAAGAACTGAACACGTTTCCAATACCGACAGCAGCTCCCGCTGAAGCAATTGTAGCAGCTCCGGCACCCATTGATTTTGCACCTTCTAACATCTCGGGTTGAGAATTCTCGTCACGCTTTTTCATTCACGATTTTATGTTTCCTCGGCGATTCTTCCCCTCGTTCCTTTTATCTTTGCCATCTCACTTGGAATGCCACGGGCATTCTTTTCGATCTTGTACTAAGTTACACTGAACACTAAAAAAATCTGAAAACTACAAGCAACTAGTAAAACTACAACAACCTCCGCGAACGGACGCTTTGTCAGTTAATTAGAGCTAACTAACTAGTTAATTAGAGCTAACTAACTATATAAAGAAATAGAACAAGCGCGCGATACGCAGCATCAAGGTCATCGATGGCTTGGCTTTGGTGGCTTCGGGCTAGATAGCCGTAGTAGTATAGCTGTCTTCCCTGCCTTCGCTCTTGCTGCCTCTACTGCTGCTGGATAAAGAACTAGCCCATATGCTTTCCTTGCTCTTGCTCCTGCCTTTCCTGCTACTGGTGATGGATCTACTAGTCATAGGTCTGGCTCTGATGCTGCTTATGCTGGCTATGGCTCTGAAAGTGGATCATCAGAATAATCATTTGCTGGATCGAGATCAACCGCTTAGTCAACAGCTTAATCGACTGGTGTACCTGTCCTTGTAGGATCTGCACCTGCCCTTGTAGGATCTGCATCTGGCTTTGCCTTCGCTCTTGCTATTTATGGTTCGGGTGCTGGATATGCTGCTAGCGTAGGGTCTGGCTCTTCACGATCTGGAATAAGCTCCGTTCCTATATCCCTTGGTGTGTAGCTTAGCTAGCGAAGGTCCAAGTGGAAATGACAGAAAATCCACTGACGCTTACTCTGATGCCTTTGCTCAGTCAACTCCTTCAATAACTACAGGTGCATCACCAGAATCAACTGACCCATAAACAACTAAATCACTTGCTTAATCTACTGCTTAACCGACTGATGCTGCTGGATATACTACTGCTGATGCTGGTGTTTCCTTATTAATATAGGCAAGCTATCGATCTCGAACAGGATCTCGTCACTTTGAGTGGGTTCTTGCTATGTACACCAAGCCTCGGGGTCACAATGACTATCCATTAGCATTGTGGCTTGGCAGAGTGAGCTTTCGCTTCCTTATCTTCGAGGTTTAATTATCTCCTTCCTTCTTAAAGAGATGAAACCTTCGGATTTAAAGGTGGCTCCTGATGAATTATTTCCAACAGAAAGAGTCCGGGACTTCCTTGAGTGGTCTTTGCTCAGGAACTGGATGAAGGATTGGCTTCGGTACGTCCATTGGTACTGGAGTGTCGCGAATTCACCGGATGTTTCCTTAAGTGACTTCTTTTCTGCATCGGTCTATGAGAAATTATGGAGGATCAGACGCGAATCGAGTGAGCTCATTCGCTTTGGTCTTCTCTGGAAGATCTATGATTTGGTAGCAGAGAAGGGTGTAAGCTTGGAGCCAGCCATGTCTTCAAGAACACCTCTCTGGATTTCGGGGATGGTTACTAGGAGGAGTCTGACGCATAGATTTTTTAGTCGAGCCTGATGGTTTAACCCAACCTAGGGCTTTGAAAGGGATCATCATAAGACTTTAGGCGCACCTGGGGGAAGGACTACCCTTAATATGCGCAATTAATAAACGATACCGAATTAACTGATAAAGAGACTAAACTAACAACTGCCGTAATGAACCTAAACTAAAGACGGAAAGAGTCACTCACTGAATACCTATTTATTAAAGAAGACTGAGTTAGTCCTAAAGCCGAAAGACGAAGGCTGAAGCAACTAAGTGTAAAGAGGACGAAGGACGAAAGCCAAAGGCGAAGAAAGAAGAAGACTAACTAGATATGTCTATAGTACCATAGCTGTAAGACCTAAGGCCGAAGCAAGGATAGCTGCTAAAGAAAGAGAAAAGAAACTAGAGACATAAAGAATAAGACTGCTAATAAGGAAAGGAATACGGTAAGGAAGGGAAACTAAGGCAGCTAAGCCACTAGTACGAAGGAGCAAGCGGAGGCCCCCGTTCTATCCACTTCTCTTTCATCCGCTGATCCGGGATCTGGGTTCCCTCCGATAGGTGGACCGGATCTAATGAATGAAGGCATTCCCCTCGCCCTACTTCTAAGGATAGATAGAAAAGGTTGGATAACCTGTAGTTGATACCAGAAAGTAACTCGCCCTATAGAATGAATAGGCAGGATCGAAGAGACTCATCTTATCGGATCGGGCATTCCTCCAGCCTCAATCGTGAAAGAGAGATTTGTTCCGCTCTTTCAATTGGTACCTCTCTTCCTCCGTCATCAATTCCCTCTCTAGGCGAAAAAATCCTCCATTTGATCCCTCATCCCTCGATTCGAAGGCAGCCCTTGGGCTAGTATGATCTTATTCCCATAGCCCTATTTAGTAAGGCGATGAGTGGAGCCAGTCCTCTTATCATCTCCCCCTATTGCACCTCATATCTCTTTCTCCTATGCCTATCCTCGTGGGCGAGCAAGATGAACCGATCACTTATACCTTCGATCAAAGGAATTTCATTCAAGGGGAGGAGTGGGGAGTATCGATCTGGCAGAAGGACCAGTAGCTGTAGCCATAGGGAGCGAGATCCCGACGTTCGTAAGCGTGATTCTGACCTCCAGTGCATGGGCGCCCCGTAACACCCCTTCCGATTCGAGAGCAAATAGCCCCTATACCTATGAATTCCGGCAGGATTCGAGGTTTATGCTTCTCCCGGCAGCAGACCCAGCTCTCAGATGTATCTATTGAAGCAGCACAAGGAGTTAGAGATGGAGTTCCATCAGTTCCGTAAAGATCGGAGGGCCTTTCTCCAGCCTTACAACTAGATTAAAAAGGAGTTCCTTTAAGATAAGGTCATCATTCATCTTCCATAGCTGACGTAGGCGTTCAGCCAAAGCATCAACCGTTCAGTTGCTGAAAATATAGAGATAAGCTTTCCCCGTAAGCGACCGCCCCGCCCCTGTCACAGAGCCCTAATGAACAAGCGAAAGAGTTGCAGTCAGGGGTAGCGATACGAAGGAATGGATGCACTTCCGCTATGGCGGGCGAGGTTCCTGATCAACGAAAGAAAGCCCGCTCATAACAGAGCTCATGACCTTTGATCAATAGGGCATTCGCTCGTCACTCATAACAGAACTCCCCCTGGAAGTGACAGATCTTTCACTGTCGGTCACGTGAGCGCCAGACCTGCTAGAGATGGAAGGGCACCACTTCTTATTTTACGGAACTCGGAGCTTTCCTACGAACAGCGCTCAGGAGCCATCAATAAGAAAGAGGAGCTGCTCGAGCAAGGTAGAGTCTATCAAAGAATCATGTTCCTCTCCTTTTAGTCGAGTGGGTCAACCCCTCTCCTATTAGATAGAGTGGGTCAACCCTACGGAGCTTTCAGTCTCGTGTCTATAAGACCCTACGATACGCTACAGGGAAGATGACCCTGAACTAGCTAGACAATGAGATGAGCTACCCAGTGAGGGAGCTAAAACCGATGTACCTATGGGACAGCCGGTACCTTCCTTTACATATAATCCGGGGAAACCGTGAGAACATAGCTCTTAGGTACACTTGCAGAGCAATAAAGAAAGATTGCTCAATTAATTCAAAAACAAACAGATACGCTCGGAACACATCAAGATGCGGTCCTTCGATACAGAAGAAAAAATATTATAAAATACAGAAATGACATAACGATTGGCCCCAAGCAATATACTTATCCAAGGATTTAACCAAAGTAGGCAGAGGTCTCTGGGCATTGTACGACTTGAATTAAAGATGGAAGAATTGGGGGAGACCCCTTTATGTCATTGATGCGGAAACATCAAACAATGTTCTACTTGGGCGGCCTTGAATGCATGATAATTATGCCGTCCCTTCTACTTATCACCAATGTTTCAAGTAAACCAAAGGTGGTGAGCAGAAGAGGGTGAAAGCAAATGCGAATCCTTTTAGCGAAGCAGAAGCATATTACGCAAATGCTAAATTCTATTTATCCGAAGATGAAATAAATGCTACAAAGCTCAAAGAGAAAGGGATTTCGACCTCAGACGACCAATCGAGCCCTATGATGGCCATCAGAAGAGAGGCTATGAAATAGGTGAAGAAGTTCGGAAAGTTTAAGATTAAGAAAACAACTCCTGATACAAAGAAGGCCCCTAAAAAGCCTGCTTTCCGTTTCGTCCAAAAAAGTCACAGGAAGCATGGTGCGCCAGCCCTTATGCCAATTCAAGATGAGAGTTCCACTTCGCTTTAAAGGATAGGGGGAGATATCTGAGTCGATAGGACCATATTCAAAAGGGAGATAAGTGGATTGAGTGTACTTTAATGCAAAAAAAGAAAAAGAACATCAACAATTCCTCATCCCTCCGAGACATGATCATCATCCTAAAACCATCCGGATGCATCACCTGGAAATGCTTGGGCCAAAACCAACAGCTAAAGGAGATGGGAAGTTAGCTGACACAAAGTAGCTTTCCTTCCGTCTTTCACTCAAAGCTCTCTCATATGCAGGACGGCTACAGCTGGTGAAGTCCATCCTCTTTTCAATTCAAGTTTATTGTTCCTCCTTATTCATCCTTCCCAAAGGTGTCATTAAGCAAGTTGCACAGATCCTCATCACTTTCCTCTGTAGAGGTAGTGAGTTGAGCTCCATAGAGGCCCCAAGGTAGCAAAGCTATCTTTTCGTCTCATTTGCATTTTGCAGGTGAACCTGTCTACACAACAACTGTTACTCTAGCGGAGGATCTAGTTCCACACCAATCTGCTTATATAAAAAGTTACTTAGCGTACCTAGGATCGCTTGCTTGATTGCCCTCTTGCTTTAGCTACTTACTCGGGAACTAGCTTCGCACCTCACCCCGAGAACTCAAAGGTGCGTAGCTTGCTTGTTAAAGGGGTGTTTCCGTTCCTGCGGTTAGGGATAGTTGTTCCCTATTCCGGTCCTATAAGAATAGTTCTCTAGACATCAACTCATGTTACTCCCCGGGCCCCCTAACAAGATAACTCCTAGGCTAGCTACAGCAGTTCTGGCATCAGCTTCTCGAGGGAAATCCGGCCTAAAAGACCCTCTTTTGTCATTCGAAAGTGGCATTTTAGCTCCTTTTGGTGGAACAGATCGGAGATCAGGTCTTATCGATTCATACGATTTTCATACGTCTTTTTCCCACATTAATAAGTACCCCTGTTTCCTTTAACACGCTAGTGCCCGGATCTCGTTCTCCTATCTTTGATACTTCCTTAACGGTAGCTTTAAAGGACATGTAACGTGCGTAGCTTGTTCCACAATTAAACGGTTCTGCAGGTATCCCCATCCCCTCTCACCTAATACCCGCTACTCAGGGTTGAAAGTAGCACAATCGGTCCATGAGAGCGAACTAACAACACGAGGTGGTTCACCTGCTCGTTAGAGGTGGTTCAGCTACTGACCGATAGGTCAGGGGTTTAGCTACTGGCTTGTTTAAGCCAGGGGAGAAGCGAAGAGAGCTTGTTAGAGTCCACAAGGTACAGTTACGACTGGGAGATAGCAAGACTCACTGAAGAGTTGAAACTAAGGATTGAAAGTAGCTAAATCGCCTGTATAACAGATCTACGAATAGCCAACGCCTCTAACAACGTATTTAAGGGGGTTAGGGCGGTTCCTTAGGCACCTTCACATCTACATCTACTTATAGCACGTACACACAAGCAAGCTTGAATCCTGTTATTTTAACTGAGAATGCCGTTACTTATAGCCTTTTAACGGCAGCTACACATTGGTCGAGACTCACACGACAGTCGATACTCAGGATTTCGTTTAGCTAAGTGGCCTGTAGATTAGAATAGTCAAGCTCACCCTAAATTAACATCTGCTTGATTGAACTCCCGATCTACTTTTAAATAAACAAAAAAACTGCTCTAGCTAGATTAGAAGATTAGTATATGAATTCCCTTGTTACTTTATTTCCAAAGCCCCGCATGAGCAAGCCAAGCTACTCATGCCAAGCAGCTAACTTCGAGACAACTAAGGGCAAACTTCGAGCTAGAACTAATAGATTAGCATTAATAGTAAGTTTCCCCCGGGGATTTATTTCCTATGCTTGCTGGCTAAACAGAGTTTCCTTCCCTTCCACACGTGCACTGAAACCAGAGTCTGCTACTCGCCTTAGGCAAAACCCGGAGTCTCTTGCTTGAACCGCATTCTCCTATCTTAAATCAGGCCTGAACGGTAGCGCATAAAAGCCTTGGAACGGCTGCCGCGCCTGATTCAACTCACCATTATTAGGCCTTCTTTGTCTTCGCATTACCCTAGTTCCTTAATCAAAATAGTCATAGGAGAAGCTGAGCTAGAAAACCTTCAGTCCGTAGCTCAAGTTCTCAAAGATTCTTCCCCTTACTCAGAGTTCTGGTTAGCCCACTTGCCCGAGCACACTCTCAACTTGTAGATGCGCCAATCTCTCCTTCCCCCACAAGAACAGAAAAAGCAAGAGACCACGAACACCAGCACGCATGAAAAGAGCCCTTTTTTCCCAAGGAGAGCGGGCATCCATCCAATCTTGTCTGATAGACATCAAATGGCCTTATTTCCGTTCGTTAACTACTTCTAACGAGCAAGTTAGTAGCCTACCTCGGCTGAATGTCGGGATAAAGAGCAAGAACCGTGCTTCTCCTTCTAAGAAAGAAAAGAAAGTAAACCTTACCGCTCCGTGGGAAATCACCCACTACTACTAGTCTAGAGGCTACCTATCCTATAGAACACGTTGCCCCTGACCTATGTCTCAAGACCATAAATAGAACCTCTAGCTTCATGCCCTGACCTGAACGACTACTGGCTTAGCTGCAGCTGCCTAGCTACTAAGATAAGAACTTTGAACCCGTCTTGCCAATATAGTCAAAAGAGTATAAGTAGGATTCCACTCAGGGCACACTTGTTAGCTCAAGTTCCCATCTGTCTTGTAAAGAACTAGAACTCGAACTGCACGCAGTTACGTTTCCAAGCCTGGCCGTAGAAACTAAAGTTACTCTTGCTCCTGAGCTTCCAAATCCTGACTTAAGGGGATTAACCTTAGCTACTTACTTTTCTTAGAGAATGGCTGAGAAGTCAGGTAGCGAAGCCTTATGTTATGCTATTGAATGCGTTGTCGGAAGGATGTATGGGAGGATATAATACCCGAGACTTGCTGCCGGAAAGAGCTCATTAGAGGCATTCCACTTCCAATGAGATGTCTTAGGCTTCATGATGGCATTGAGATGGCTTTGCTCTGTAGACAGAGTAGAGTAAGGAGGGAAGGATAGAAGGGATTCAAAGGGTCAAGTACAGTTTAGCAATCAAAAGAACATAGGAACTAGGGAATCCAGCTGCCATTTCGCTAGATACAAGAAAGAGGGAAAGAGAGGTAGCATAAGGTAGTTTCAGTCACCCGGGAGGAAGAAGAGCTATTCTGCTTAGCAGCGGAAGGGAAAGGTGGGAAAGGTAAAGGAAGTTACTGATTCAATGCTGAAAGAAGGCGAGTGCCATCGATTTCGCTGTTGATGGCGTAACCGCTCTTTATTTAATCGCATTTTCAAAGAGAGGCAAGGCTACTAGAATACCCACACTCGGCTCAAGCCCAAGGCTTTGAAAGACCAGGCGCAAAGGCGTTAAGCGTGCCAGTGAGTTAGCTGCTGTCGGAAAAAGCGCAATAGCCATAGAGTCAATCCCTGGACCCCGGTTCAAATGATTTGATCCCAAGTGTCATCACAAGAAGAAGCTCGTGCCACTTAAAAGGGAAGAGACTTTCCTCGTGTTAGCCGAACTGGGATCGGTAGAAGGAAAAAGTAATTTAAGCCCGGAAAAAAAGTAGTTTTTGTCGACCCTCTATTAATAGAATCCTTATTTGCTCGAACTTCTAGCATTAGATATCCACGAGCAGAAGATAATTCCCAACATAGGACAGGTGAGGTTTGGATTGCAGCTAGCTAGGGATTGGGGTAGGGGAGAAAGGCATCCAATGCAATTAATAAGACAATGCGCAAAGGACTGCTTTCGATTCTTTCTTGTCTATCGGATTCTGTTGAGAAGAAGGGACAACCATCCGACCCGAACTGCCAGTCCTAACAAGCCAAAAACAATAAGTAGAATGTTTCAAGAAATTGTTCTTCTAGTCTATCTTAAGACATGGAATTCGGTTCTTTGCTTGAAAGCGGCTTCCTACTGTACTGATTAGACTTCGCGCTGGTACTAGGAGTCAAAGAAGTACCTCTTCCCTGTCCTAAGGGTGGACTAAGATCTATCTTATAAGTTATTTCCTCCCCGGATCTCCTAATAAGCATTGGACACTTTCTATATCCGAGTTTCATTCCATCAAACCTCGCTTAGTACTAGATATCCTGAACCATGTTAGCTTGTGCCTAAGTCAATTAGCTACCAAGGCTTGGCGCACCAGAGTAGGATTCATCATACTTGCCGAGGTACGTGAAAGTAAGCCGACATCAACCCTTTTCGCTCTATGTGAATCATTCCCACCCTCAGTCTCAGGATATCGTATTGGGTGAAGAAGAAGCCCTCAAAATGAGGAGAAAGGCCCGGTCCTACTTAAGATTAATTAGGAGGATCCTGCTCGCGGAGAGACGCGAAGAAACTTTAGAATAACAATAAAGACACTACAGTGAAAACTATTGATGACATTTTTTAGATAAAAGAAAAAACAAATAGAATCAGAGAAAGAGCTTCTAGTAGCCCTTACTCATATCCTATACACACAGAGTTGAGCGCTTAGGGGAGAGAGCATATGATTAAGCTCCTTTCTCTTTTACATTAGTCCACAGGGAACATTCTAAAACTCGGAACTCGCATAAGTCAGAAAAAAGAATTCTTTTACGAGCAGATACGTAGGAGAAAAAGCTTGTTTTTTGGTGCGGGAGCTCATGCACTGAACTTTTCTATTCAACTTCTTGAAAGAAGAATCTTTTCCGACAGAGAATGCTACAGACATATATACCACTTTTCCTTAAAGAAGGACAGAGTCTTTACTAGCCTTAAGGGGAGCAATAAAGCGGTATTCTTCTCCCCAGAAGAATTTCCACTGGATTTGGGAAACCCCCACTCACTCTCAACAAACTCAAATACTTCCAAAGATATGCAAATCTCTTGGATGATTGTAGGTTCTTGTTGCACCAGATGCCGGAGGTGAGGCTGCAGCACACGCGTAGGGAAGGGTTGATGGAATTAAGCTGATCAGTTAGCTAAAGTGGGAGGGACGCTGCTTCAGGAGTTTTTTTATTTATCCCCTCCCCCCTTCCTGCTGGCTCCTCAGGACATTCTCTGGATCTTTGACGACTAGGAGAATCTATTCTTTGTAGGCGTAAGATGTACTCCTCAAAGACTGCTGACCTTTAGTTTCCGACAGAACCATGGTAAGATTGTCACACCAGAAGGCTATTCAAAAGACTGCGAAGAATCCGATCTTGGTGGCATCAGTAGCAAAGGAAGTGTTCTCCTCACCAGGTTTGAAGATGGAGGTTCGATAGGACCTGGAGGAGAAGGTGGTTTTATTATTCGAAGCTAGTGGAGTGGATTCTTCTTCCTTTCTTTTCAGATTAAGAAAGCATCAAATCCGAAGAAAAGCGTGGTATACTTGGAAGGGCTAATGGACTGCCAGGATTCGAAAGACTATCAGTGAAAGCTTTGTCAAAGCAGATAGGACTAGCTCCGCAAAAGGTATGGGAACGGTACTAAACTTGTTGGTAATCACTCCCGGGCGGTATAAAACTAAGGCAATGAAATTGATGAATGAAAGTTTGAAGGAAAGCATGTAAGGGAATGAGAAAGAAAGGATAAAAAGACTTTCTTTAAGCGAGTTTTCGAAGCCATAGAGTTAGAGTAGGGTAGCTAGCTTTTCTAGGTGAGGGAGTGGCAGCCTCAAGCTTGCCTTAAATTGTCTTAAGCAAAGGTGAGTTGACTTGCTATAGTTGAATCTCTTTCATTCTTAACATTCCTATGAGATAGCTCCTTCCTAATCGAAGAAAGATACTCATACTTCCGCTTGACTTTTTGTTTTTCCCTTCTCCTGCCCCTTGGGGAAATCTAGAAAGGGCAGTTCTCTTTGCTCTTAAGTCGGGAATGAGCTAGAAGGTCGAAAGCTATCAGTCAAGAGGATAGTACATACTTAGTCAGTCTTGCTTTCAAAAAAAAATATCATAGGCAGAGGAAAGGGAAAAACGTTAAGGCATGAAGTACGGATGCAGCTGTCTTCAATATCCTCTCTGGATTATAAATATCTGTTCCCGAGACGAACTCGCTTTTTTTTTAAGTTCCGGCAACTGGCAACTTGTTCCCTTCGCCGCTACGCTAGGATAGAAAGCTCTGTGAGCTCCCGAATGTGAATCCTCTCTCTACGATACGGTTCAAAGCCCCATGGTAGGTATGGCGGTGCATAGCTCTAGACGCCTTCTTAGACGGAGACATCTTCCATTTCATTGGCAACTGAAATAGATCTAAACGGATTGCTTGGTATCCCCGGACCGAACTTCAAAAATGAATTGAAAAAAATATCAATGAAAGGCCGAGCGCGGAGAAAGCCGGAACTGGCTGAGATGAAGAAAATGTCGACACCGATGAAATGTTTGAAAACATAGACAGCGGAAGAAGTCACTCTCAATCCGATCTAGCAAGAAATGCTCTACCGATAAAGTAAAGCGAGAGAGCTCATTAAAAAGGCCATCTTCCATCCGCCTTACTTAGATAGGGCGGGGCTAGTACGAGACTCCAACCCACGACGGAGAAATCGACGGATCTTAGGAAATAGAATGGGGCAGGAGGATTTTTAGTTACCTTTGTTTGATTCAATTTTGTAACCCTTTCTTTGGAACCAACCTGGAATGCAAACAAGGAAAGGGCTGAAATCTCCATATCTGATTCAGGTGCAAATCGACCCTTACCTTAGCAGTAATAGAAATAGCATAGCTGTAGACAGGGGCATGGCCCGAGATGGATTATATATAATATATAAGTGAATCGCTTTTCTTGCTTTCTAGAGCTTCTCGATGCTCTGGTTTGAGGGACTTCACCAATAACCAGAAGTTGAAAAAGCTGGGCCTACGAGAGAAAGTCTTCTTAGTCTTCCGCTTGAACGGTGATATCTATAATAAGGGCTGTCGCAAGTTAGACAGGAGTCCCCGGCTCAAGCTAAATGATAGCGGCGCAAGGGGCGTAGCGTCTTGAGTTTAGGGAAGGATCCCTAGTTACCTAATTGATATAATACCAGTCAATTTCCCACAAGAGTATATTAATTTCCGCAACAAAATTTCATTGCCTTTGATCCTTTAACTGCTAATTTTATTCCACCCGAAGGCTAGTTATAAAAAGTCATTGACGCATATGCCGCAAAGAGTAGTATCTGAATCTGTATCTGATGATGATACTGCTGCAGCGGCTGAGGCTGTGGTAGTATGAAAGAATTCCCTCCTCGATGTAGAGAATTGTCCGCCTAAGAGAATCGCGAGTTTACTCGGAGCAGGCTTCCAAAAAGCCTTACAGTAAAGGCGGGTCAGCCTCGAATCAAATCTTGACGAAGGGTCAAATCATCCGTTCTTTATGGAGGGAAGCTCTCACAGTCTAGGTTTACATCTGCATCTGCATTTTCGGGTTCCCTCTCGTCTACCACTACATTCTTGCACTCCAAAACCCTTGTAAACACCCCTCCTCAAAGGAACCATGGCAAGCCACTGGAACGAACCTAATTCAAGTGACAGACAAGAAAAGCCCCAGGACGAGAGCCTCCCAAAGGAGATAAAAGACTTGGCACCTTTTGATGGAAAGAAGGTCACATCCCCCACACCATCAGACGAACAAGAAGGAGACGCCACAAAGGGAGCACCAGTCCGAAGTGAAGGAGAACGAGACTCAACGACAACGGCTATGCGCCCGACTGCGTCGACACACTTTTTGATCTTCCCCCATGTAGCCAGCACCCAAACCATGTGACATAAGCAACGGGCAGCCTCAACTCCAAAAAATGCAACTAAACTGGAAAGGTGTTGGCCGGCTAGCGGGCACAAGGCAGGATGCTAGATGTCTGATGTAGGTACAAGGCAGTTGGGAGCAAGGCAAGCTAGCAGCTACTTGTTTGGAGTATAAGAAAACTCGCTACCTACCACTAAAGAACCTTCAATTGGCTGGGCAACCCATAGGGGTTTTGGGCTAAGTTGCTCTCGTCAAGTAGATGTCCGTAGAAATATTAAAAGCTCTTAACGAAGAAACGAGCGCAAAGTTGCCAGCTTTCCACTGATGTGATGGACTCACACACGGTCAAGTTCCTCCTCTGCAACTGATGAAGCCGAAAAATCCCATTCCTCTTCGTTTGGCTGAGCGAACTAGACGTCTTTCGTACGAAATTTCCTTGTCTGAACGTTAATGATCTGGTTCATCGGTTCTAGATCATTCCGAATCCTAAGCCAACTGAGTTATCTCGTTTGGCGTGGGCATCAGTTGTTGTAAATTCTCGATGAGAAAGGTATTATTATGGGAACTTTTCAATAAAGTGACCCTTTTTGGAAAGACTTAGGCTCAATCGCAGCTTAACAGGCTCGCTCGCTGCATCCTTCCTCTTGAAAGAGTTCTTTCGAAGCCCCTTTCTAACACCTTCTTTTTTCGTTGGTAATGGTTTCAGGTTCTGAATGGATGTCCCAATTGGGTGAATTCTTAAACCGGGATGGATTCTTGCCCGACCAAATAAGAGAAAGGCTTGGCAGCGAAAAGGCTTTTCCAAGAAGCAACTTCCTTATTATATTAGGAGGCTCCCCCATTGATATTGAATCACTCTCAAACAGGGGTGGGTACAGAAAGACTAATCCAATCTTTTAATTCAACAAGAAGTACCACCAGTGTGATAGAATGCGATTCCGAGTGATAAGACGTAGGATAGAAGGTATAGGATGGAACCGAATCGAGCCTACGGGGAAGTTGCTCCTTAGAATGCCAAACCAAATTAGAAGCAGGCTTTCCTTTCTTGTAGTCGGGGAAAGAATCCCGGGGTTGATGCTGAACCAATTCTTCCATTCCAGAGCCCAGAGGAAATAACATTCCATGCTGCGAGGCATCGCTGATAACATCGCCTGTTGTACAGTTTCTTTAGCCTAGGAGCCAACCTAGCTAAGGCAATATCCCAAAGTAGGGGCTGCTAACTGTGTAGATAGAAGCTATTTCCTCTTGCGGGAAAGCTATTCCTTGAGTTGAGATGCTACTGCTTAGATTAGATGGTTAGCTCAGTAGATGCTTTCTTGTAGCTCTACCTTTTAAAAAGCACTTCTCTTGCGTTCTTGAGTTAGTTCTTTGTCTTGTAGCTACTACCGATATGCAAGTGGTAGAAGTGGTGCTACTAATTCAGTGCTAAGCACTCAGCTCGCTCAGGGCTTGGAAGACCCTTAGCTAGCGAGGCAGCTGTTACAGAGGAAGAAGAAGAGGGACAAAGACAACTATGGTTGGCTTAGACCTTTCGTATACTGCTCCTCCTTTGGGTAGCTATCTCTTCAAGCACTCTAGCCTTAAGAAGGGGTAGCTATGTTTCAAGCACTCCTTCTTGAAAGAACAACTCTTCCCATTCAAGCACTACTTGTAGCTACCTATCCCTACAACTACTAAACGCTATGAAAGCCATACAACTGCTATGCCTGCAATGAAAACGATACACCTGCTCTACTGACCTGTGGCTCTACCATTTGTAGAGAAGAAAGAAGTCACAAGGGAAACCTTAAAAGAACAACTACTTGATAAGGTGTTGCTAAGAGACAATACAAAGTAATACACTATTCCTTTCACTTGGCTTGCTCCTGTAGCTCGCTGGTTGGAGTCCTTTTGCCGCCCGCGAGCTTGGCTATCCGAGGAAACATGTACGACAAGGTGGGGTGGACAACGTACGTAGTTAGCCTGCCATCTGTGTGTTGATGAGCATCTATCTGTCTTTTAAGGATTTTTTTTGCTTGTTCTTAGAAGGCGCTTATCACTTACCCAATCGTTTTAGAAGAAGATGATCATCAAAGGTGATCCCCTTATGCTTGCTCACAGCGTGGTAGACGTGTTTTGCATGAAGACAGAGGCAATGCTATTATTCTTTTTAGCCAAAAGCCTATTCTTTATGGTGTGCTAACAAAGCATTCACTCTTAACTTCCCGTTCGTTCTCTTTCTTTCTTGTTTCTTGAAAGTCTAAAAGCAGCTAATCGTGTCTTATTCTTGAGAAAGCTGTAATTCATAGCCAAAGGGCACGAAAGGGAACTACCCCAGGAACTGAACCTGAAAAAGGCTCCAATCATTTGGATATCATTATATATTTATATAAAGTCAAGCTTATGTGCACGAGGGAGATTCCATCCTGAGGCCTATCTTATTCCCGCCCTTTCTTCCTGCTTTCCTTGCCAACTCTTTTACTATCAATCTGCATCTGGACCTGTGGAACCAAGCTAAACTAGTGAATCGTAGTATGGAGCTGGGCGAAGGGATGCTGGTATGGCTCTCTATCACGAAGGAATCTGCCTATCGATCCGGCTAAGAGGATGCCTATGAGGCTACTGGTACTGGTGCCGCTACCTATGCCTTAGCTTCTGTGAACTATGTGCCTTACTCTGAAAAAGTGGGGGTGCTAGTGATGCATTCAATCTAACTACATCTGCATCTGTCCATCGTGCTCCTATCTCCGCTCATGTCTTTGCCTTTAGTTTAGCATCTATGAAGATGAAAGCTCTTCGAATGGAGCAAGGTAAAGTACTGATGGTCTTGGGTCCCGATCATCCGGAACTGAGTCTCTATCCGGAAATGAGTACACTTTTTGGGTATTATACTCCTTTGGACCCTGGTGCAGGTACAAGAAGGCCCGGTGGTGTAGGTGGTGCTTAAACAGATAGAAGGAACCCAGCGAAGGTAAGCTTTTGCTCAAACTGTATCAACTTCTGATACATCCACCCTTGCTTTAATGGAGGGATCTGTCAATGCCTATGCTATGGGGTATGCTTCTAGGTCTCAATCACGAAGGTCCGTCCGATCTATATATGCGACTTAGTCAACTGCTTCAACTGATGCTCGGCCGCTCACTATGCTCCCCACGCTACTAAAAGCGTTGAGGTGTTGTGCCTCCACAGGCTCGGATGTAGCGAAGGTTTTTACAAGTTACTTCATATTACTGTTTACTTTCTCGGGTAGCAATGAAGGTAGGCAGAGTGGATTAGCAGATCGAAGTGCAAGAGCTGGGCTGCCAAACGAACATTGGGCAGATTCCCATTGTGAGCCAGGAGTGAAGGCGGATGCTGATCCCACAAGGGAATGTACATTGACCATTAATTCTGTAAGATAAGAGGAGATTGATTTGAAAACCATTTCTTTCGAGATGCGAAGAATATTCCTAGTCTGTCTAACTTTTTCTTTTGTAATAGTTACCGCGGAGTGGGTCCTTCAAACATTCTCTATTAATATTCCTCGGCCGATAAATGGTTTTAAGAATGAGAGCAGGACGAATCCGCTCTTATATCATCTATAGAATCGGCTGTTTCAGTTAATCAGAATAATATGTTTGAAGGATAAGGATTCGCAGGTCATTAAGAAATAACATAAGACTAGTCGTCAGAGCTAGTATGCCGGATGACATGGATCGGAAGAACCCAGCTATTGAATCTGGTGCTAATGAAGATGGCCTCGAATCGGACAAGGAAGTGAGACGCTAGGCCCGTCGCTTTATGGCTTACCTGAACCGCTGTGGGATGCTTATCTGGTCTTCGGAAGAAGGAATTCCCTACAGAAAAAGTAATTTTAGACAAAAAGAAAGGGCCTTCATTTGAAGGAATAGAATGCGCAGTTAGCAAGAGATGGCATTGAATCCAAGTGTGAAAGTTACTGTTCGAGCTCTTAGCCTTACAGAATCCCCGAAAGAGTGCCATGAAAGCTCCAAAAGAGATAGAAAGAACGAATTGAAAAACGAGGATTAAACTGATACCTAAGAGCTCTCTTTACTGACAGCATGCAAGCTTACACGCTTACCTTCAAGCCATGCTTACACAAGCTGATTGCTTATATGCTGACTTTTCCTAGTTGAACTACCTCGGTTCACTGAATCCGAATCCTGCCTCTTCCTCGCCACCACGATCTCCGGTGTTCTCAACCACACCTTTGACACACACATGGGTGCAATAGGAAAGGGAGCAAGTCCTCATCGTCGGATTGTTAGTTGGGGTAATTTCGTGAAAGCCATCCATCTTAATTAGGTGGAACCCAGCCCGGGGACGGTAGAGGCTTGAAACGCGCTCTTCCTCTACAAAGAAATGGCCATATAATCGATGTTGAGGCTATAAGGAATGCCCTAACGTCGGGAGCTCAGTTTGGACCGGGATCCCATAGAAGAAAAATAACGTCAGTGAGGCCTGATCGAAGGGGCAAAAGTGTGGGTTAGGAGATTCATATAAAAGAAAAGTAGCTTCGCTGGCTATTGCCCCTCCTTCTTTGTTACCCTGGTGGGAACTGGTTTCGTAGAAGAAGTAATAAGAAGTAGTCCGCACCGGTCTTGTGTTACCTCACTAGCTCACCGACCCCGGCATCGCTACGTTCGTTCACTCAAAGAAAAGTTCCCCTCCAGTAAGGGGGAACTTTTCTCATAAGTAATGGGCGCAGTCCATATAGGAGACTCGACCAGATCTCTTACCCATTCTCATTTCAAGAGGAAGGCATCCTTGGTTAAGGTATAGACCGAAACCGGTCCAACTGGTCAAGAAAGCAACCGTCCATTTGCCCTCATTTCACAGGTTGAGCGAAGCTTAGGACAGCATTCAGCTTTCATATGCATTTCTTACAGATCGAGATTCTTCGATTACAGCATAGCTATCATCAGAAGCAGTACTTCCGAGTCACTCTATAACTGAGAGCTTGTAGTTGGGGATTTACCAGATCTCTAAGATAGAGTCTATCCGACGTATCACCCGTAATTGGGAGTTCAAACGAGGCCTCAACGTAGATGCTGGATGGGAACTTCTATTCTGGTTTACCTGGCTTATTTATATTTTTATTTGTATCCCTAACTAATAACCAATCCACAAGAACATGAATTACTGTTTCTATGTTGTATGACTGGATGTGCATTTACCTACTGACTCCATCAAAGAGTTATTTCCAAGTTTCAAGCATATGGATGTGGAAAACGGGGCCAATGAGGTTGAAAATCTGGAATATGTGCCATTGGTATGGTTTTTATACGTCCCCTATGGTCTGTTATCGACTGAAGTCCCTTTTATTTATTTATTTGGATTCGTATTGTATAGTTGTCGGTCCCTTCCTTACGTCCTGATTCCCGTACCGAAGCAATTCCTGAAGAGGAGTTCCCTGTGTCAGTGTTGTTCAAAGTTTCCCTTTCTTTCCCTTCAGTCTAAGTAAGGAGTTGTTCAACTCTATTCCTTCAATGGATAAAAGCTGTAGGTGCAAAAGCAAGTTCTACTCCCTTTTTTTATTTATTAGGTTGTTTCTTATTCTCGGTCCTTAGCCTTCCGGCTTCAGTACCGTTCCAGTGGATGTAGAAGCAAGTAAGCTCTTAATTCCTTGTATGATTGAGTTTATTAGGTTCCTTTCTTTCCTGTAAGTTTACTAAGGCTGGTTCTCTTCTAGATTGAATATTGATTTAAACTTGCCTATGGCTTTATAAAAAGCGTAGTTTAGGTGCTATGAAGGGTTGTATCCGTACCCCTGTAATAAGCACCTTACGAGCGTCCCGAGCCAATGAGGGAGAAAGTCGACGGGTCCCCTGCATCATCAGATGAGGGACACGCTTTCTCCGCTGACCTAAATATGTTAAAGGCTTAAGAAGGGATGGAGCTAACGAGAGGTTTGTAGGCCCCGAGCGACGTACGCTAAGGTAGTCAGCATCTGGGCCGGTCGGTAGAACAACCCTCGTAGTATAGCGATAGACCGATGCCCTTCTTTTTGTTTCGAGGTACCTTCCTTTTCAGTCTCTCGTTTATTGCCCTTCAGGCTAAGTAAAGAATTTTATCATTCTTTCTCTAAATAAGTTTTTTGCTCTTTCGAGCTTTCGATTCATCTGGTAACTCTTGTACCCAATACAATAGGTCCTAGACATTATTCCATCCAGGGATAAGCCCTGTAGGCATAGAAGCGAAAGATGATAGGAGATAATCTAGTCGTCCTTTTCAGTCTTCTTCCTTGCCCTTCAGGTTCCCTAAGTCATTAGCTGAAGAAGTCCCGTCAATGGATAAGAGCAGGTAAAGCCACGAGCAAGCTTTATCTAAATCTGCTAACTCCTAGCTTTTGTTCCTAGCCATTATTGCCTCCAGGGAAAAGACCTATAGTCACATAAGCGAAAGATTCTTTCCTCTCATCTAGTGGAACGGGGCCTTAACCTGTTATTATTCTTGAATGGACTGATTTCGGAGGGAATGCTTCAGAGCTAAGAATAATTTGTAAGGGATCGGGCAGATGAAACACTACTTCTTTGGGAGTTATCCCTTGTTACCCCCCTCGATCGGTCGGGAAGGAGACTTGGACCGCTACTTACTTAGAATGAAGGGAGGAGACTGAAAAAGACGGGAGGTCCGTATCTCATTCTTATGATTGGTCGCTGCTTCGCTAAGAATGACTTAGGGTCTCAGTCTGGGTAACATCCCCTATCTAATAGAAGAAGTTAAGAGTGAAACGCTACGTGCCCTTACCTCTTCTTATACAGAAAAGGAAGATTCGATAGGACCAAAAAGGCCTAAGTTCGCTTCGATTCGATAGGCCGCATGTAAAACAAAAAAACCTACCATGAGCCAGACCACCAAGATGCTTCAAGCCGGGTGCTTTTTAGCCACCAACAGCTTGTGTTTCCGTTCCCTGGATGAGATCAAGGATTCTTTCCATCGGATTAGTAACAGTCCGTTCTCCAAAGGACTCACTCAAAAGGGCAAAAGCATGACTTCCTTAAGGATAGAGACCAGGGGGGAATTAAGGTCAGTTGCTTCGAGTTCAAATAGCAACTTCCTGTTTTGATATCTAGAATCTCATTCAATCAAAGTCCTCAAATCGAAAGGAAGTAGTCCCTTCGTGAGCTTTCAGTGCGTAAAGGTTAGTTCAAAGCACGAAAGCACACCTCCCTCACTTCGTACTTCGTGGGCAGGGGAGGTAAACTATCTTTACTAACCCCGGGTTCCGTTAGAGTTTAATACTTGCTCATGCGTGGACTGTTCTTTTCCCTGAGGAGGACTGCTTACAGAGTTAGATGAATAGTAAGGCTTATGCCGAAGTGCACCGACTCCTTTCTTCACTCGAAAAGGGGGAGACCTGTTCTCTAAGTCAGTGGCCGGCTTCGATACTGCTTTCTTTACCTTCCCCGGGCTAGGAAGTCTATTCCCAGCTGTTCTGCCAGATTCTATAAACCTGGGATTTTTCATTAAACATCAATTTCCCTTCATAAGCCTACGATCTAAAGTGCAATTTTGCATGCGCATATAGATGCAAAATCTGTGATTGGGATTTCCCTTCATACGACGGAGATGCAAAGTGAAAAAGTGCATTTCATATAGCTGTGAAATCAGTGAATTTATTTTTAGCCCGCTCTTTAAAAATGAGAAAAGGTTATCTCATATAGCTGACAAATGATAGATTTGGTTGAACTATCTAGAGTCCCGTTCTTCGGTTGATTTACTTGATTGGCCAGTCGAGCACAAACTCTTAAGAATGGGGGAGTCGAACCCACATCTCCGGGCAAAAGACAGACCCGGCGAATTACCTCTATTCCATCACGAGTAACGCGGTTCAGCCACTAAATCCATTCTATAAGGCCTAGTCCGCGGGCAGAATCGGATGCCAGCCGGGGGACGGATCAGTCCTCATACAACCTATCTTACAGATATTGAGTGAAGGGGCCCGCCTCACCACTCCCCTTCTGCTTTTCACAGAAGCCACCACAGGTGACTCGCCATGAAAAAGGCCTGCCTTTCAGTACGTGAAAGAAGTTCTGCTCTTTACGTGAAGTGCTTTCTCTTTCACTGTCTTACTTTGGCCCCTCTCCTGACCGATAAAAGGATTGAATCCAAAGCTTTTATATATATATAGCTATACAGGTAATAGCTTGTACTGCTTTCTTTGGAATCGAAGTCGCATTCAGACATGGGATTTTGTAAGTGCATTCAGCATCAGTATCTGCTTGATTAACTGCTGTTACGGTCTTTTCTGGAATTGAAGATAAAGTCTCTATTGTTCTTGGTTTTACTTCAGCTAGACGGTCTCAGATGAAGGTGTTCGTGAATCTCGTCCATCTATGGTTCCATGTCTCCTTTGCTTTACCTTTCATCGTTCTCGTGCAATACAAGTCTTTCTGTACTGTACTATCTCCCAATCTGCCTTTCCTTTTCTTCTTCTTACTTCTTCTCTAAGGAGTAAGCAAGTAAACTAGCAAGTAAGGTATGCCGCTTTCTTTCTCTTTTGGGCTTGACTAATCACATTTTTAGTATAGTCGTCGTCTTTTCTCGCTTGTTTAGTAAACCGTTATTCATTCATTTGACATTATCGCCAAGCCCTAAGCTCTGCTTTTGGGAGGACCCTGCTAGTTGGTATTTATTCAGTTGTTCCTGCCGCTTCGATTTGACTGATTGCCTTCCTCATAGATCGATCATTCGACTGCGATGCGGCCGATTGTGAACAAATCGAGTAACCGCTGCCCGAGATAAGACACCGTATCCATATACGCCTGCACTTCGAGTATACACGAGGAGCCGAGTGACGAAAAAAGATTTGTCAATATATGTATGTTATAAATGCCCACGGAGAAAAAACCCCATATCCTCGGTTGAGGGTCACTTCACTTGTTTTAGAGAAAAAGAAGATTAGCTCTTTCTAGGCTTTCAGGAAAGAGAGGGGATAGAATCCAGGTAAAAGAGAAGAATTTCATAAATGAATCTGACTTACTTGACTTCCAGCTTTAAGTACTTACTTGATTCTAAAAAGCTCCTTCTTATATCGAAATGCCCCTCGGGTGAAAGCTAGAAGAAATGACGTTATATAAAGAAATCTCTAGAAGGAAGTAGTGCGTTAACCCCGACTAAAAGCCAAAAGCCCGATTGAAGCACTAATTGGCGGTATTAAGTCCTACTAGAAGGAAGAATGATTCTTGTTCTCTCAAGTGACTCTAAGCGCTTTCAGTAAAGTCAGCTTTCTAAGCTCTCTTCCGTCCCCCTGCCCTATAGTATGCTTTTAATGTATTCTACTACATCAACATCAAGAATGCCCTCGAAGTCCGGTCTCGAAACAGCTCCTTCTCTGCTCGAACTTCTAGCATTAGATATCCACGAGCAGAAGAGGATTCCTTTTATGGGACAGTTGAGGGAATGATTGTTGCTAGAGTCGAAACTAGGGTGT